ACTTTAGCTACCTTAGCAGCTTGGCCAGTTACTCGAGACTCTCAATTATTCCATTTTATGATGTTAGCAATGTATAGTATTCAAATAGGATCATTTTCATCTCGAGACCTTTTACTTTTTTTCATCATGTGGGAGTTAGAATTAATTCCCATTTATTTACTTTTATCTATGTGGGGAGGAAAGAAACGTCTCTACTCAGCTACCAAATTTATTTTGTACACTGCAGGAGGTTCCATTTTTCTCTTAATGGGGGTTCTCGGCATTGGTTTATATAGTTTTAATCAACCAACATTAAATTTTGAAACATTAGCTAATCAATCATATTCTATGGCACTGGAAATAATATTCTATATTGGGTTTGTTATTGCTTTTGCTGTCAAATCACCGATTATACCTCTACATACATGGTTACCTAATACTCACGGAGAAGCGCATTACAGTACTTGTATGCTTTTAGCTGGAATCTTATTAAAAATGGGAGCGTATGGGTTAATTCGAATCAATATGGAATTTTTACCTCATGCTCATTTTATATTTTCTCCTTGGTTAATGATAATAGGCACAATGCAAATAGTTTATGCAGCTTCAGCATCTCCTGGTCAACGTGATTTAAAAAAAAGAATAGCCTACTCCTCTGTATCTCATATGGGTTTCATAATTATAGGAATTGGTTCTATAACCGATACGGGACTCAATGGAGCCTTTTTTCAAATAATCTCACATGGATTTATTGGTGCTGCATTTTTTTTCTTGGCAGGAACAAGTTATGATAGAATACGTCTTGCTTATCTCGATGAAATGGGCGGAATCGCTATCCCAATGAAAAATATTTTCATAATGTTCAGTAGCTTTTCAATGGCTTCCCTTGCATTACCGGGTATGAGCGGTTTTGTTGCAGAATTTATAGTTTTTTTTGGAATAATTAGCAGCCAAAAATACCTTTTAATGACAAAAATACTAATGACTTTTGGAATGGGAATTGGGATGATATTAACTCCTATTTATTTTTTAAATATGTTACGCCAGATGTTCTATGGATACAAATTTTTTAATACGTCAAACTCTTATTTTTTTGATTCAGGGCCTCGAGAGTTATTTGTTTCGATCTCCATTTTTTTACCCGTAATAGGTATTGGTATTTATCCCGATTTCATTCTTTCATTATCGGTTGACAAGGTCGAAGTTATTCTATCGAATTCTTTTTATAGATAGTTTTCATGAATAAAACAAAAAAAAAATCCTATGATTGTTCGTTGTACAATGAAAAAAGAAATCTTTTTTTAAGAGAAGAAAAAAGTATCTTAATATACTAAAATAAAAGTAAAAAAAAATTTCAATTTTTACCCGATATGCTTGATGTTTATGAGAACCATGTGAATCATTGCACTATTTGATTCAAATGGTTCTCGCTGACTTACACGAATATATATATTCTCTGTTTTAATTCTATTCCCTTCTTCAAGTCAATTAGACGTTAATGAAAATGAACCATAACTATGTAGCCCTATTCCTAAAAGATTAACCCCAAAATAGCATATCCAAATTAGAAGAAAGCCTATAAAAGCCACAATTGCAGAATTTGCGGGGGGCAAGTTTTGATTTGTTCGAGTATGTAAATAAATCGCGAATACGGTCCAAGTAATAAATGCCCAAATTTCCTTTGGATCCCAATTCCAATAGGATCCCCATGCTTCATTAGCCCATACTGCTCCTGAAACAATACCTATGGTTAAAAGGATAAATCCTAGACTAAGAATATGATAACTCCAATAATCCAACTCTTGAATCAACTGAGATCTATAATAATTTTTAGTAGAAAAACAAGAAGTATTAAAAAAAAAATAGCTTCTTTGATTCGAATCAGTTTGAAAATAAGTGCTTTCACAAAAAATCGTTATGTTTTTTCGAAATGCAATGACTAGAAGTGATACTGATAATAATGATCCGCATAAAAGAGCTGCATAACCCAATACCATCATACTTACATGCATTATTAACCACTCGGATTGGAGAGCGGGTACTAATATTTCTGATTGATGTATTTCAGTTAAAAATCCTGAAGTAGCAAAACCTTGTGTAAAAATAACACTTGGCGTGGTTATTACACTTAAATAATTTTGTTTTTTTTTGCAATATGAAACGATATTAATAATGCAGAAACCCCATGAAAGGAAAATTAATGATTCATATAAATTACTTAATGGAAAATGCTTTGAATAAACCCAACGAGTCACTAAAAATCCTGTTATACATAAAAAAGTAGCTATCATGCCCTTTTCTGACGAATCATATAGTTTTATTATTTCATCAACAAAAAGGGTTATTAAATGAATTACAATTACAATTGAAACAATCGAAAAGGAAATATGAGTTAATATATGTTCTAAAGTTAAAAATATCATAAAAATTTGAAAAAGAGAGTCGTTTAATTTCATTACAGAATGAAAATAAGCAATTAAATTTTATATAGAATATATTCTATCTCTTTTAGAAGAAAGCA